TGAGTTATTTTTATAAGGGAAAAATGAAAAAGGCAGATCAAAAAATCTTTCTTTTTCTTTGGACTCTCCCAAATAAAAAATCCCTCCTTCCATTCTCATTTAAGAATGAGAATACAAGGAATTCTACTTTCATACAATATCTTAATTGAATTCCATGTAATGATCAATGAATTTTTTTATTCTATATCTGCATATATTGAATCCTAGCACCAAAATACCTCATATGTTTTTATATATTTGAGTTGGGATTGACGAATAACCAAGATCTATAATAGTGTTTATTAGTGTATAATAGAAATGAAATGGGGCGTGGCCAAGCGGTAAGGCAGCGGGTTTTGGTCCCGTTACTCGGAGGTTCGAATCCTTCCGTCCCAGACCCTTTCATCAGAAACAAAAGATGGGATCACATTGTATTCCACATAAGACAAAATTTGTTAAAGAGAACAATTTAATCTTATGAATTCTCAGATATGAACTCTGAATCGCAATGTGAAAAATGTGAAAGAAAGGTTTATCGATTCCGTTCCCCAAAACCAAAAAGTAAATAAAAATCAAATAAATAGGTTATCCCAATTCCACATTCTATGTGGAGATTGAAAAGTAGTGAATTTAAAATTGCATCACAGGTCGTAAAACTTCTAACTAAAGTTGGCACGAGAAAAGAAAAAATAGGAAAAAGGGATCTGGGCCCTATTTTTTATTCTCTGGTTCAACTGAATGATTGTAAATCAATGGAATGTAGCGATTGGGGATAAATTCGTATAGTCCATCTACTTTACTTTTGAATTGATCAAAAAATTATTGAATCTGAAGTAAAACAAAATAGGTAGAAAAAACAAGGCCTATGCTGATATGATATATATTATGTATTTTGTTTGTCTTGTTGTATTTCAGTAACAGGTTAGATATTTCAGTTAAGCAAAAAGGATCTGTGATTCTTTAAATATTCTATAATTACTAATTACTGGTAAGAACTTTTCGTTGTATATGATGGATACGAACAAATCATACTCCTCTAATTCTTGATTCAGATTTCATTTTTCAGATGAAAGAAGGAATAATGTAAGGACCTTAATTTGACTTTATACGAGATCGTTTTTTCTTACTTCATTTTTTTCTTAGTACTCGAAGAAGTGTGAGAAATCTATAATATTTCGACCTTTTCGGGTCATTGAAATAGCTTATTTGGTTAATAATTGATTTTGTTCTGGAATTAGAAATCTATTATTATTAAACTTCTTTTGGAGATTTCGAGTTTATTTGTTCGAAAAAAATGTATCCTTCATGAAGGATTAATCGTCTCGAACAATCTATTGACGATGTAAATAATAACTCTTCCGTAAACTAGTTTATTCATATTTTTATAAATATGTTTCATTCAAGAATATAGGGTTAAATAAATTGGATTTTTGTTAAGCCTTCTCTGGATAAATACTTATCTATCTATGGATAGATAAGTATGGATATATACTGATGGGACCAATGACTATTCACGATTCCATATTGAATCAATTCCATACTGCTTTGAAATTAAATTAGAGGAATGTTATGGTAAAACTTCGTTTGAAACGATGTGGTAGAAAGCAACGTGCGACTTGAAGGACATGATCGATTGTGGATTTTTACATCCACCATTTTCCATAGTAATGAAGATGCTCTTGGCTCGACATAGTTTGTTCTGTTCTGCTAAGAACACAATTTGTGTTGGATTGTAAGTAAAGAGTACATGATGGAGCTCGAGAAGAAAGGATTAATTGATTCATTTATCAAGGGATAGAATCTAGGGTTAGTGAAAATCAATAAGTTAGACCAACTTTGTAAGTATATCCTCAATATATATCTATATGGAAAGGTTCAAATTCGAATAAGTTTGCAAAAAAGTAAAATTTTTCGAACTTGGTAAAACCATTTTGATCAAAAGTGTATAACAAGGGAATCAATCGTTCATATTTCTATTTATATAGAAAGAAATAACAGAAAGAAATAAAAAAGGTATGTTGCTGCCATTTTGAAAGGAATAAGGATCCCCGAAGTAATGTCTAAACCCAATGATTTCACAAAGCAAAGATAAAGGATTCCGGAACAAGGAAACACTATTTTCAATTGGCTCAATAATTGGATCAGAATGAGGAATAAAAATAAATAGATTCCGGATGAGACAAACAAAAGAGTTTAGAGACGGCTCAATAAATGTATAAGGATTTTCCTTAGAATTCTGTCACAATTACCCAACTTGAGTTATGAGTATAAATAAGATTTATTTTTTTCTGTAAAGGAAGAACAAAAAAGGACTGAATTTAAATCATAGTCTAATTCACGGTTTTCTGGATCCATTTGCTTACAGAAATACGAATCATTTTTCTCGAGCCGTATGAGGAGAAAACCTCTTATACGTTTCTAGGGGGGGCTTTGTTTATTTACATCTATCCCAATGAGCTATCTATCGAATCGTTGCAATTGATGTTCGATCCCGAAGAGAAGGAAGAGATCTTCGAAAAGTGGGTTTTTACGATCCGATCAAGAATCAAACTTATTTAAACGTTCCCGCTATTTTATATTTCCTTGAAAAAGGCGCTCAACCTACAGGAACGGTTTATGATATTTTAAGGAAAGCAGAATTTTTTAAAGAAGGAACTTTGAGTTAATTAAAGGAAAAAACGAAATTAAAATTAATAAATAAACAAAGTAGGGGAGGTTACTAGTATCTAGTTTTGTGTAATTATTTACACCTTATTTTACTTTTTCTTGCTTTATTCATATTTATTTACTTTTTTCTTGGCGTAGGAATTCAATTTACTAATGAATAACTTTACCAACAAACAAGGGGTAAATCTTGCTTATTGTACCTTTAATTGATTGAATCAACCGGTGCTTTTTTTTTACTTTTCCTTAATTTTTTCCATTCGAATTTCTTATTTATGTTTATGTTGTGCCAATCCAACACAAGTCTTTATTTTATATTTACTTCGATTTGTTTTCTCAACATTGCGCTTATATTGACAATGGTGTATCGAACAAATATAATTTGATCGTAGATAAATAGATCTGTTTATCCCCACCCCATATTGGTTTTTCTTTCCTTCACTTCACTAAAATGATGGGTTTGCCTTGCTCCGCATTTACTCTCATAGAAAATGGATTGATTAAGGAAAATAAAAAAAAATTGAAAAAAAGAATGGGTGGTCTGTCACAACTTTTACATTTCGATTGGTAATATTTTTGAATTCTATCCGCTCATTTTTGGATTTGCGTGTTTATAATTGATTATAAAATATTTCTTTTCGATGTGTTGCTAGTTCAATGTTTTGACAAGATTGGACAGTGCAATTCAATTGATTTTTTTATTTTGATCGTATCTACATATCCTATTTATTCGGGTTGCTAACTCAACGGTAGAGTACTCGGCTTTTAAGTGCGACTATGATCTTTTACACATTTGGATGAAGCAACGAATTCGTCCAGACTCTTGGTAGAGTCTATAAGACCACGACTGATCCTCAAAGGTAATGAATGGAAAAAACAGCATGTCGTAAGAAAATTTATTTATTATTTTCTATTTTATTAATTATTAAATTAATTAATAAAGTCAAATTTAATTAATAAAGTAAAATGAAAGTAAAACTTGGAGTTTTTTTTAGCGGATCATTACAGTTCAAAAAAATTGTTTTGATTTTTGAGGGACAAAAAAGATTCCCATTTACAGTTGGGTCTAGTGAATAAATGGATAGAGCCCTATGGTTCCAATTCCGGTAAAATAAAAAGCAACGAGCTTATGTTCTTAATTTGAATGATTACCCGATCTAATTAGACGTTAAAAATAAATTAGTGCCTGATGCGGGAAAGGATAGGTTCCCATGTGCGTGGACCATTGATTTTATTTAATGAATCCTAATTATTCATTATTATGGATTGTAGACGGATGTGTAGAAGAAACAGTATATTGATAAAGCGAATTTATTCCAAAGTCAAAAGAGCGATTGGGTTGCAAAAATAAAGGATTTTTTATCCTTTTGTAATTATAACGAATATCAACTAATTGGATAGAAAAGGAAAGGAAAAAGATTTGTTGATTGGATTCCCTGTTTTTTTCCGGGGTAGATTTTTTTCTTACTATATTTTTATACTATATATTTTCCTAATATAAAACACTATATCTAAAATATTAAACTATATATAAACTATATATAATACAATACATTATACATACCCTGTTCTGACCATATTGCACTATGTATCATTTGATAAACCAAGAAATTCCTCCCGTCAAGTAGAAATGTAAATGAAACAATTACAAGGATATTTAGAAAAAGCTAGATCTCGGAAACAACACTTCCTATATCCGCTTCTTTTTAAGGAGTATATTTATGCATTTGCTCATGATCATGGTTTAAATGGTTCGATTTTTTATGAACCCGCGGAAATTATTGATAATGACAATAAATCTAGTTCAGTACTTGTGAAACGTTTAATTATTCGAATGTATCAACAAAATTATTTGATTAATTCGGTTAATCATTCGAATCAAAATCGATTCATTGGGCACAACAATTATTTTTATTCTCATTTTTTTTCTCGGATGATATCAGAAGGTTTTGCAGTCATTATGGAAATTCCATTTTCGCTGCGCTTAGTACCTTCTCCCGAAGAAAAAGAAATACCACAATTTCAGAATTTACGATCTATTCATTCAATATTCCCCTTTTTAGAGGACAAATTATCACATTTAAACTATGTCTCAGATATACTAATACCCCATCCTATCCATTTGGAAATCCTGGTTCAAATCCTTCAATGTCGTATCCAAGATGTTCCCTCTTTGCATTTATTGCGATTCTTTCTCCACGAATATCATAATTGGAATAGTCTCATTACTTCGAAGAAATCTATTTATGTTTTTTCAAACGAAAATAAAAGACTATTTCAGTTCCTATATAATTTTTATGTATTCGAATGTGAATTTGTATTTGTTTGTCTTCGTAAACAATCTTCTTATTTACGAT